TTCGTAGTAAAGCCAGAACACAATATCCAGAAATAGTATTATTTTTTTCATACGATTTAATGAAATTCGCAATGCGGGAATGTGCAACGACGTCTTAAAAATATATTGGAATGTAGCTCGGACTCTTGATACAAGATAGAGTCCTTATATTTATATTTATTTATACGATCATCATCGTCATCGGAATCATAGCATAGTACTCATCAGAATCATAGTCCTCATCATCTGAGGAATCAGATGATGATCCTTCATCCGACGAGTTGTTCTCCCGACTTAACTTTACTCTGAAATTCTTCAGAAATTGTGAAAATTTTTATTTGTATGGCCAACCATTGGCGGTATATTGGTTGAAGCCATAGATCAACAACATCAGTAATCTTTTTTGAAAAATGAAAAGTACCATTTACTTTGCTCCTTTTTTATTTTTATCAAAAAATTTATAATTATATACGAGAAAATCAATTCTTTTTAAGAAAATTTGTCAAATAGTGATTTTCTTATTTTATTTTAGCAAAAAAAGCAAATTTTTCAAATCAAAAAAGTAATAGTTCTTATTTTAGAATAACAAATTTTAGCAAAAAAAGCAAATTAATAGGAAATATATAGATACATGATATAATCTACACACTCAAATTAGATTAGGTTTGATTCATAGATATTCTTTCCATTATTTTAGAAACTCTATGAGTCGTATGTTTGTTACAATAGCGACAAAATTTTCTCAATTCTAATAAATTGGGTGTATTGAAACGATTCGTTTGAGTAATATATCTAGAAATACCCATTGATTTTTTATTGACACTTCTTCGAACAAACCTAGTAACTCTTAAAAGAACTCTGATTATTACACGACAACTAGTACATTCTGTAAAAGCTCTGACTCTTACATCTTTATTGTCAGTCATGAACCTCCTTTATATCTTTTTCTTTAAGTTCTATTCTCTAGAAGAGGTGGAATAGAATAAAGAATCTCTAGAAGAGGTGGAATCCTTTATATCTTTTGATTGGTTTACTTTATATCTTTTTATTGGTTTAACTTTCCTATTTTCGGTTTTTGAATCGAAAAAGAAAAAAAAATCAATAAGAATTCTTAACAAGTTATTACATTTCAAAAGATTTTTTTGAAATTCTTTATCTAGTTAATTACATATGTATTTTTTTAAGTTAAGTATAAGTAATAAAAAATAGAATCAAAATGAAGGAATACAATTTCTTTCTAACTATCTAGTTTTATTCTAAACCCTCATAACTTACTTATTTCAGTCTCTTTTTTTCGACTATGATTTCGTGTAGCTTACGCTAGACTTAGGTTTTGATTCAGATATCATTTGATTATTTCATTTATACTACTTATTACATTTTCATTTATACTACTTATTACATTTCAAAAGATTTTTTTGAAATTATCTAGTTAATAGCTAAAAAGCCTTCTTCCTTATTAATAATATCCTTTATTCTAGAACAGAATTTGATAAAAGAAGCTTTTTTGCAATAGAAACAAAGATGGGGAAAGAGTTACCTCTTGCTAAGGCAAAGCCTTTATTTAATGAAATTCTTTATTCTTTCATTAAGAACTAATCCAATCTCCCCAAGTAGGATTCGAACCTACGACCAATCAGTTAACAGCCGACCGCTCTACCACTGAGCTACTGAGGAACAACGGCAGATTCTACCTCTTAGAGTTCAACTTTTGTTCTCAACCCATAAACAATATAAGTCCCAAGCTTCCTTCGTAACTCCCGGAACTTCGTCGTAGTGTCCCCCTTCCATGTCTCATTTCATATATGGAAGATAGTATTCTCATATCATCAATATTTTTCTATTATACTAGAATATATATGCAAGATGATATTTGCATATAATCAATATATGACTCTCTCGAATATATATGTCAAACATCTTTTTTTTTTGAATCCATTCTGTCTTACTCTATCAAAAAAGCCTTCCAATCTATGTATCAAATAGAAGAAAAAGGAATGAAGACAAGAAATCATGGATTTTCACCTTTCCTTATTCAAGTAAATCAAAGATATGCATTTTTTCGTTGAAACTAGAAGGCCAAACGGCTGTAGATTCGGGGTTTTCACTTATAGCTGAGCATCAGGGAAAGGTCCTTTATACTGATAGTCAAAAGATCCTTTTTTCAAGGAATGGGAATACTGAAAGTATTCCTTTAGTTAAGTATCAAGATTCCAACAAAAAAACTTTGATCCATCAAAAACCCCGGGTTCAGGGAGGTAAATGCGTTAAAAAAGGTCAAATTTTGGCGGACGGTGCCGCTACAGTTGATGGGGAACTCGCTTTAGGAAAAAACATATTAGTAGCTTATATGCCATGGGAGGGTTATAATTCTGAAGATGCAGTACTAATTAGTGAACGTCTGATATATGAAGATATTTTTACTTCTTTTTCTATTCGGAGATATGAAATTAAGACTTATATGACAAATCAATTGGTTTGATACGAATAATGGAAGTCGTTTCAGTATGTTAAGGATACATATGTATCCACAATCTAGATAGAATTCGAAAATAGTCTATTTCCTATACCAATATAGGAATAAAGAAATTCGCAGAATTCTTAAAGACTTTTTTCCTTAATTTCTTTATAAATAGATACAAATATACCTTTTTTTTGTATTGTAAAGGGGTATCCAATCTTTGAATTTTTTTCTTTCTTTTTTCGAATATTTGAGTTATAGCCCTTTTTTTTTTGGAAACTCTGTTGCAGACTTTTGATTTCATCATAGCTATGCTACAGAATTTGAAAAATCTTATTCATTCTTACTGGTATGTATTTTCAATTTTAAGGGATTATATCCCGATAACATGATAGTTTTTAGAAACTCAGACCGGAGGTGCAGAATGCGAACTATCCAAGAACTCGAACTAGATGCGAATAAAGCAAAAAACCTAGTTCGATTGGAAATAAAAAGCCTTTTATAGGAATTTACTGATTTGAATAATTCAGAACTTCAGCATCTCTACCAAGAGATTCATGAGGCAAGACGTTCTACCTATGAACCTGACACATTACCTTATGATGGCGTTATTGCGTTTATGTATTATATTCTAGAAAAATGTGATGAGAATTTCTTTGAATCTATTTCTGATCAAGAGAGATCTCTTATAAGAAAAACATCACATAGGACTATTCCAAACTATTCGTATTTGGTATATCTAAAAGGTGAAATAAAAGAAAAAATAAGAAGATTGGTCAAAGGACAAAATATACCACCATTGCAGAAAGGAAAAAATGTACCAGCTCAGTCTTTTTTTTCTTTTCTAGAAAAGGTTCTTGGGGACGAAATGTTCTTCAAGCCCAAGAAATAATTCTAAGATTTCTGAACCAAAAACTCCAGGTCCTAAAACTGAATAGAAAAGTTTTGGTCATGGTCCTGAAACCAAACAAAGAATTCTAAGATTTCTGAATTCTTAATATTCTTAATTATTAAGAAAATTTTTGTTAATAATTTTCTTATTGGCCAACATAAGCATAATATTGATCCAATTTTTTTTCTCACTGTTACTAAAAAGAGTGAAATGAATCCCCTTAATAAAAATAAAGGGGATTATTCTTGAAAATTATTAGTAGTTAATTTTCAGGTTTCCTTATTTGTCTTATTTTTATGTCGAAAATCCATATATGGACATAGATGGAGTTCACTAAAATCTCATGTGATTTATCAAACAGAATAGAAATTCCACTAGATTGATCTATAGATAGGGATCGTCGAGAAATAATGATCAACTAAAGGTATTTTTTTCGATAAAAAGCTACTAAGCTTCAAAATTATTTGGAATGGAAATATGAGGATATCACAATGCTTAATCACATAGAATTGTACAACTTTTACAGTTACAGATTTATCACTAATGCTAACAAAAAATAAATAAGTCCTGTCTTTGTGGGAAAGACCTATTAACGGCCACGGACCTATTAATGGTCAAGATCCTTTTGATTTTAAAGAGTCACTGGAATCAGACTCGTTTAATGAAAAAGAGGATGTTCATTCTGATTCAGAATCAGAAAAGGATATTGATCAAAAGGATATTGATTCTGATTCAGAATCAGAAAAGGAGGAAAAGGATATTGATTCTGATTCAGAATCAGAAAAGGAGGAATCAGATGATAAGGACTATGATTCTGATGAGTCCTATGATTCCGCTGACAAGGACTTTATCTTGTATCAAGAGTTGGAAGAGTTTTTTTAAGAAATCATTTTAGTCCTCTTCTTCACCAGATTGAGCGGTTCATATAATACCATGAAGAAACTAAAACTCTTAATAGGTGTTCTCAATTTACTAGAAGTAATAAACAAGGGTGTTAAGTATTTCAAACCGTCAATCGACGATCCATCAGAGGAGTTGGACCCATCGTATTCACTCCCATTTTCGGAATCCGAGTGGGAAGAAGAGGGGGATTCGCAAATTAATGAGCTCCCTCCGAGCTATCGTTGCGAATTGATTTCTTACTGGATCCGGGGTTCTATTTTCTCAAATAAAATATCGAGAAATCCAAATATCTACCTTTCGGGACCAAAGGTGATAAAATTTCTCCGGAAAATTTGATTTGTCACATAATCAAATCCTTCATTTGATTTGGATAGAATAAAAAAGTAGTATATGAATCAATCCAAATTTTTGTGTGTACTAGATTCAAATAACTGGCATAATTCTGATTTTTTGATTTTTCCTGATCGGAAAAATCATCCATGAAAAAGAAAGAAAAAAGATAGAAAAATTTTGTTATTTATGATCAAAAATTCATTCACTCCTATTATTCCACAAGAAGAAAATAAGGGTTCTGTTGAATTTCAAGTATTCAGTTTCACCAATAAGATAAAGAGACTTACTTCCCATTTAGAATTGCACAAAAAAGATTTTTTATCGGAAAGGGGTCTACGAAAAATTCTGGGAAAACGTCAACGGTTGCTGACTTATTTGTCAAAGAAAAATCGAGTACGTTATAATAAATTAATTGATCAGTTGAATATTCGAGAGCCACAAACTCGTTAATTTCATCGTTTGAATTTTTTTTTAGTAGTATTCGATTTTTCATTTTGATGAGCCTCACTTTGAGGAATTCATGGAATAATGAATTCAGGAAGAAAAGATATGACTGTACCGGTTACAAGAAAAGATCTCATGATAGTCAATATGGGTCCTCACCACCCATCAATGCATGGTGTTCTTCGACTGATCCTTACTCTCGATGGTGAAGATGTTATTGATTGTGAACCCATATTGGGCTATTTACACAGAGGAATGGAAAAAATAGCGGAAAACCGAACAATTATACAATATCTACCTTATGTAACACGGTGGGATTATTTAGCTACTATGTTCACAGAGGCAATAACGGTAAATGCACCAGAAAAATTGGAAAATGTTCAAGTACCTCAAAGAGCTAGCTATATCCGAGTTATTATGCTGGAATTGAGCCGTATAGCTTCTCATTTGTTATGGCTTGGACCTTTTATGGCAGATATCGGTGCACAGACTCCTTTCTTCTATATTTTCAGAGAGAGAGAATTGATATACAATCTATTCGAAGCCGCCACAGGTATGCGAATGATGCATAATTATTTCCGCATCGGGGGGGTAGCTGCTGATCTACCTTATGGATGGATAGAGAAATGTTTCGATTTCTGCGATTATTTCTTAACAGTTTTTGTTGAATATCAAAAACTGATTACACGGAATCCCATTTTTTTGGAACGAGTGGAAGGAGTGGGCATTATTGGTGGAGAAGAAGCAGTAAATTGGGGTTTATCCGGTCCAATGTTACGAGCTTCTGGAATCCAATGGGATCTTCGTAAAGTTGATAATTATGAGTGTTACAATGAATTCGATTGGGAAATCCAATGGCAAAAAGAAGGAGATTCATTAGCTCGTTATTTAGTACGAATCGGTGAAATGAGGGAATCCATAAAAATAATTCAACAGGCTCTAGAGGGAATTCCTGGAGGACCCTATGAGAGTTTAGAAGTCCGACGCTTTGATAGAGCAAAGAATTCCGAATGGAATGATTTTGCATATAGATTTATAAGTAAAAAACCTTCACCCAATTTTGAATTGTCGAAACAAGAACTTTATGTGAGAGTGGAAGCCCCAAAAGGGGAATTAGGGATTTATTTGATAGGAGATAATAGTGTTTTCCCCTGGAGATGGAAAATTCGTCCACCCGGTTTTATCAATTTGCAAATTCTTCCTCAGCTAGTTAAAAGAATGAAATTGGCTGATATCATGACGATATTAGGTAGTATAGATATCATTATGGGAGAAGTTGATCGTTGAAATGATAATTGATACGACAGAAGTACAAACTATCAATTCTTTCTCTACATCGGGATTTTTCAAAGAAGTCTATGGACTGATATGGATTGTTGTACCTATTTTGACCCTGCTATTGGGAATCATAATAGGAGTACTAGTAATTGTTTGGTTAGAAAGAGAAATATCTGCAGCGATCCAACAGCGTATTGGGCCTGAATATGCTGGTCCGTTGGGAATTCTTCAAGCTATAGCAGATGGGACTAAATTACTTTTGAAAGAGGATCTCCTCCCATCTCGAGGAGATATTCGTCTGTTTAGTGTCGGACCGTCTATAGCAGTTATATCAGTTCTACTAAGCTATTTAGTAATTCCTTTTGAGTATCGTCTTGTTTTAGCTGATCTCGGTATAGGTGTTTTTTTATGGATCGCCATTTCAAGTATTGCTCCTATTGGTCTTCTTATGTCAGGATATGGATCGAATAATAAATATTCCTTTTCAGGTGGTCTACGAGCTGCTGCTCAATCTATTAGTTATGAAATACCATTAACTCTATGTGTATTATCAATATCTCTACGTGTGATTCGTTGGAATATGAACTTTTACCTCTTTTTCTTCTAAAAATCAAAGAACAAAAAGAGGTTCAATGTATTGAATAGATATTCTCATTTTTTTATTCAGCATTCGGGTTGATGAGTTAAACCAGATAGTTATATGAGTGAAACAAAACAGCTTATCAATTTGTAGTAAGAATAAAAAATCTCATTCCCTATGTACAAGAATCAAGTTGAAGTAAACATAAGTAGCGTAAACTGTTTACCCCAAGATTCCGATTTTTTGATTAGTCATCATATCTTGAAGCGGGTGCAAACAAAAGATCAACTGTATGGAGTTTCTACTACTTTCTTTTATTTATTTACTATACCGGCGATCAATCAAAAGTCAGTGGACAGTTAGGAACACCAAGGTACACAAAAGATTAGTAATCGAGATAATGTAAGGTATCAAAAAAGAGGTTTTTCCACATAAAACGAATCATAATAAGGACTTGAAATTGGTAGAAATGATCAAGTAGTACTTCCTTACGATTCCGATCTAGAGTATGCTCCTATTCACTGATTAAAGAAATGACTATCAAGAACGAATTAATCCTTTATTTTTTTTTGAAGTACCCTCCCCTGAGACAGAAGAAGAGGAAAAAAGAAATGGAATGCCATATATGGTATGAATAATAAAAAAAATCTTTCTTTATTCTTTCTTCCATATTCATACATATACAATTCTTATCATGATTCATGAACTAATGCCTAATTCTTTATATTTATTGATATAACGAGTATTTTATTGAAAGATTCAGTTATTACCGAACAAAGAGAGATTCTCATTATAAAGGATAAGATCAATTCGGAAGCAACTTTTTGATTATTCTAGCAGACAGAATTCCATTGGTCTAATTTGGGACTCTCCGATCTATCTTTATTCTGTCTACCCCCAAAGAAAGATGCCGATAATACCGAACTAGTCCTTACATTTTTTGTGGCCATAGAGGAGCCGTATGAAGCTGAGGTTTCATGTACGGTTTTGAAATAGCGATGAAAACAGTCATGTTTTTTTCGACTATGATTATCTAACAGTTCAAGTACAGTTGATATAGTTGAAGCACAGTCCAAATATGGTTTTTGGGGGTGGAATCTGTGGCGTCAGCCTATAGGCTTTCTAGTTTTTCTAATTTCTTCTCTAGCCGAATGTGAGAGATTGCCTTTTGATTTACCAGAAGCAGAGGAGGAATTAGTAGCAGGTTATCAAACCGAATATTCGGGTATCAAATATGCTCTCTTTTATCTTGCTTCTTACCTAAATCTATTAGTTTCTTCATTATTTGTCACAATTCTTTACTTAGGTGGGTGGAATTTCTCTATTCCGTACATATCCATTCCTGAACTTTTTAAAATAAAGAAAATGGCTGGAATTTTTGGAATGACAATTGGTATCTTTATTACATTAGCTAAGGCTTATTTGTTTCTCTTCATTTCTATCACAACAAGATGGACTTTACCTAGGATGAGAATAGACCAGTTATTAAATCTTGGATGGAAATTTCTTTTACCTATTTCTCTAGGTAATCTTTTATTAACAACTTCTTCTCAACTTGTCTCACTATAAATAACAGAATACGATAACAAGATTCTCGATTCATAATATCTCTCAAACAAGAGAAAGAAACTTCCATTTTCTCATTGATATTTACAATATGTTCCCTATGGTAACTGGGTTCATGAATTATGGTCAACAAACAATACGAGCTGCAAGGTACATTGGTCAAGGTTTCATAATTACCTTATCCCACACAAATCGTTTACCTGTCACTATTCAATATCCTTATGAAAAATCGATCATGTCAGAGCGTTTCCGGGGTCGAATCCACTTTGAATTTGATAAATGTATTGCTTGTGAAGTATGTGTTCGTGTATGCCCGATAGATCTACCCCTTGTTGATTGGAGATTGGAAAGAGATATTAAAAAGAAACAATTGCTAAATTATAGTATTGATTTCGGGGTTTGTATATTTTGTGGTAATTGTGTCGAGTATTGTCCAACAAACTGTTTATCAATGACTGAAGAATATGAACTTTCTACTTATGATCGTCATGAATTGAATTATAATCAAATTGCTTTGGGTCGGTTACCAATCTCAATAATTGGAGATTACACAATTCAAACTGTTATGAATTCGACTCAATTCCAAATAGATAAAGAGAATTCCTTTGATTCAAGAACGATTACTAATTACTAAGATTTTTTTTGGTTAGTCAGTAACTACAAAGAAAACTCAAAACTATTGATTGTCGAAAATCACTCTTTGATTGAAACTGACAATCTGTTTTTCGTGATGGGATGATTTCGAAATATACAATTTGAACCACTATTCAAACTAGTCTTTTTTCGGATAAAAATTCTATTTACATTAATCCATATTTCCTTTTCATTCTATGACAAATTTATCATAAACTATATTTTATACAAGAAGAAAATAGGGTAATCCCTTTTCCTTTCCTGGACCTTTTAGTATGGTCATGATATATTTCAATTTCTTTGTTTTTTTTTACATAATGGATTTACCTCGACCAATACATGATATTCTTGTGGTATTTCTGGGATCAGTTCTTGTATTAGGGGGTCTAGGGGTAGTATTACTTACCAATCCAATTTATTCTGCCTTTTCGTTGGGATTTGTTCTTATTTCGATATCTTTATTCTATATTTCATTGAACTCCTATTTTGTAGCTGCCGCACAGCTCCTTATTTATGTCGGAGCCATAAATGTATTGATCTTATTTGCTGTAATGTTCATGAATGCTTCACAATATTCCAAAGATTCCTATCTTTGGACCATTGGAGATGGGGTTACTTCAATGGTTTGTACAACTATTCTTTTTTCACTAATGACTACTATCCTAGATACATCATGGTACGGGATTCTTTGGACTACAAGATCAAACCAAATTATAGAACAGGACCTCATAAATAACGTTCAACAAATTGGGATTCATTTAGCAACAGATTTTTTTCTTCCCTTTGAACTCATTTCTATAATTCTTTTAGTTTCCTTGATAGGAGCAATTACTATGGCTCGACAATAAGAAATACTTAGATTAGAATGATTCCAAATTCTAAGAATTGATAATTCTAAATAAAAAAAATCCAAATTTTTTGTCCCTTTTTA